GCCCAGATCCGGTAAGGTACGGCAAAGGTCTGAGGCACCTACCACCGCCCTCAATCTAGGGGTCGTCATTCGCAAAGAAAGCTCTTCCTCTTATTAGTTCCGTCGAATCCTTTTGTTCCAAGTCAGCGGTATGGATTCTCCAACCAAGGCTCGTGTGACCGGGATGACTAGTTGAAGCGGCTCTCCATGGATGGTTGCATTTCCTACAAGTTTGGAACCCGTCCTGTGATAGAAGGCTTGAGTCGGTCTTCTAAAGTGATTCCTTGAACTTCAAGGGGGGATTAGAGGTACCGTGATAGGGAAAGTGAGGAAAGCTAGCCAAGTAAGGAAGCGAACCCAAGCATAGAAGGGAACCAAGTGGGGAAGCTAAGCCAATACTATCTCATTCAGAAAGAGGGCGGAAATCTCACATCCCAGAAAGACCTTCTTTTTCACCTGCTTTTGAGCATTTTGACCGATTTCATCCGATTCGATTCTTCAAATTCAGGCAAGCAAGGCCTAGGGTTAGTCGGGAAAGCGAGAAGCGAAAGCTTTTTAGCATACCTACAGTGAAACTAATCATGAAAAGCAAGAGCCAGCATTCAAAAGTTCTTCTCAAGTTCCTCGATCGACGGACTTTTGGAAGGTCTACTTTGTCGCTTGATTCACCGGGCTTTTTCCATGTCTGTCAACGGTGAAAGATAGCCCTAAAGTGAGGGCCCCGGAAATAGCATTTCTTGGTCTAGTGCCCAGAAGTAGTCGCGGATAGAAAGAGAATACGTATGAACCGAACCGGCTGACTCAAGTCACGATGATTCTCAGGGAATTTGCTGGGATTGGAATGGAATGTATGAACTCCCAGTTTCAACTAGAATCGAAGGAATCTCCTCTTCTTTGGTGTCCGAAACCAGACATTTCCATATATTGGGAGTCGGATCGTCAGTCATGCTCGAGTCGCAACAAGCAAGACAGTAGGGTCGGGTCCAACCCTAAGCTCCCTCCCGGCTTGGGCAGTCTAAAGTATGGCATGGAGCACGGGGGAGTGCGATCCTGCAGCGTGTCCTTGAAAGACCCAACTCCCTATTGATGGGAAGAAAAGCGATCCATACTGCACTGCCTATTTTTTGAAAAAACGACTGGAGAGGCATGAAAATCCACACTTTTTCAAATCCATTTTGATAAGCTATTCCACTGGATTTCCCCCATTCCACTAGAGTGGACGCTGTTGATGGAGAGGGAGCTCCTTGAGGAAGGAACTGACATGGGTTGTTTATTGTAACCTGTCCGGTTGGGAAAACAGGGTGAAACTATTCTTGAGAAGTCCAATCCTTCAAAGGAAAGTTTCTTTTCTGGATTTATGGAACCAGTGCATTTCCTCTTGTCTTGGATAAGCACTTGGTTGTTTTCTTTATCACCGAGTGGTAGCAAAGTTTCTGTTCTCTGAGACTCTGACTCGCCTGATGTAGACTGAGTGTTGGATAGAGTTTTTTGTTCTTGAGGCAAGTCTGAACTAGTAGTACCCCCCTCAGAGGGATTTGATTCCTGTGATGGTTCGCCGGAGGATGTTGACGCTGGCAAGACTTGAGATTCTACTTGAACAGAGTTTGAGGATCCTACAGGTGGATTGATAGCCGTTGTTTTGTCTGCAGGAGCTGCTGTTTGCGGTACATCTTGGGCAATTGAGGACGATTGCTGCTTCTGCATGACTGGTCTCCAGGTTGTAGCACGACTCGGATTTTTCTTTTGAGAGTCGTTTGTCTTCTTCCCTTGCTTGCCTGTCAATTGGATAGCAGTTTCCTCCCTTCCTTACTTGCCTAGCTAGCTTTCCTAGGTGACTTTCCTGTTACTTGAATAGCAGTGACCTCCTTGCTTGCCTGTTACTTCAATCCCTTGCCTCCTTTCCTTCTTGCTAACAGGGCATTCTATGACATCTTCATTCCCTTCCTTGCTTCGAGCTCCTTATCCCGTGCATGCCTCCGATGAAGAAGGTTGTCTTAACAACATGCACCTGACTTTTCTTCAAAGAGTGAAGACTGCGCACCACATCGCCAAACAAACCGTGGCAGAGGATGCACTGAACCTGACTCCAGTAATAAGTCAGCCAGGGGTATCGGGGCGGTCACTATTCTCGTCTGGATGGAATCTTTGACTAATAGCTTCTTCGCAACCGGATGGATTTGAGGTAGTTGCTTACTCCACAATGGGCGGTTTTCTCGGTGGCGGTGAAAGGTCAACTGGGCAATCAAAGCTCCAACCGTCACTAATGCCGGGAAGGGTATGCATTTTTCTTGAGGACCGGTAGCGGGCGGGAATGCTGCCTCTACACCAACCACCTATGAGCGGGTACCTTCACCTTCGCCTTTGTGTCTCTTGCTCGCGTCTCCGCGGGATCGACCTCCCCTGACTAGTCAAGGGAACTGGAACGGATTCTTTGACCTGATCGATTTGTCTGTCCCAAAAGGTGTGCTTCCACGGAGTATGGTTCAACCCGGGCTAGCTATGGAACAGGCTTGTGAACTAGGGACCCCGCTTCGGGATTTTCATCGACTGGATCAAGAGTTTCAACTGATGGGGCGGTTCTTTTTCTGGGTAATCAACTTAGTGAATCGGCTCTGACGCTTCTACATCCGTGGGATCAACTCCATCTTAGAGATCTGGAGGATCCGCAACTACAAGCTCTCGAGTGGCTCGGAAGTGCTGCTCCTGCTGATAGGTATGCAATCGAAGAATCTGGATCTGCGAGATATGGATATGAAACTGGATATGCTCGAACCGGACCGCATCTCGATTTGCACATGGATAATCTGCTGGTGAACCCCCGAACCTTCCTTTGGTTCAAAACTCGGTCGAATACGTCGTTAACCTTTGTGGTGGATCGACGAGAGTGCGCCTAGCCAGGAGTGTGGTTGGTGTCATCACCTCCCGTGTGCTCGCCGGATGCTTATTCGCCTACTCTTTCACGGAGCGATGACTAACAGAACAGCCGGGAATTCGGTTAGTAGAGACTTGATTCCAACCACGGATGAAGATACATTTCATCCATCTTACCCCACCTGTCCTCGATGAGCGCATATGCTTATGTATGCGTATCATATTACGTGACGCCTAAGATGCTTGCACAGCGGTGACTATGGAGCTACTACCGCCACGCTAATCTGGTAGAGTAGAGCTGGTCGGGCTATCTTCAATCCTTCAATTAGGACAAAGTGAAAATCAAAGTATGAAGAGTGCTCGTTCCCAATCCTAGTACAAATCAGCTAGGGCTAGGCATTAGTAGTCGGAAAGGACGTCCCCTTTAGTCTGAGTTGGATTCTAGCTCTCTTCTATTTTGCCTTTGTCCCTCGGACTCCTTCTTAAGGTCAGCTTGCTTAGCCGACAAGCCTTCCTTCAATCAAGCATTTCCAAGCGGAAGGAGCGAGCATAAAAAAGCAAGTTGTAGAGCTATCACAAGGGTATTCACTGAAGGATGTCAGCGAATTCCTAGGCTCATTCTCTTTCTATTGCTATTGCTCCCGAGAGTAGCAGTTGCTATATTCCAAGTCCTCTTTGGCTTAAGCTGTGAACATGCTTTCCTCCCCTTCGGCCTGACATATTTATCAATCCATGGCAACCCCCTACCCTAGGAAGGGAGTGGTTGCTCCACGCGAAGGAAGATCAAGAAGGTAGCGTCCTCACTCTGATCGTACGCTTGTCCAAGTCAGCCGGTATTCACCTCCTCTTGGGCAGGGCATCGATAGTCTATAGGGATTTGCTTGCCAATTTTTATAATTGACCCATTTCCTATCGTCGTTGATCCAACCATTTGATGCATGTGGGGTTGCCCACCAGACTGGGGAAGGGAGAAGTTCAAGCGAGGCTCATCCGGAGAAGATATAAGTCCAGACGGAGCCCCAACCAATTCAGAAATATCACCCATGCTTCATGTAACGAAGTGCATTTTTCATCCAGGTGCGATTGATCGATTCATTTCCCTTTCTATTCCGGATAGAACTTCCCAAACTAATTATAGATCCCGCCAATATCAAATTGGTAACCTCTCCCGTATACCCGCTAGGGGATAATTTGTCCATTTCATCTTCACTGATAAGGAGAATTAGTTACAACCAACTATCCCACTGACCCCGAATGGATGGAGTGCTCTCTTTCCAGGGAAATCGACCAAGCTTACTCATAATCTCAGGTAGAGGAGTGTAATCTTCCTTCCATCCGCTATTTTGATCCGGGTCGGCCCCCTATACATAGCGAGGTCTTGAGTAGACCTTTTCGCATGGCGTAGAGAAAGACACGAATTGAGGAGGAAACCCCCACCTTATAGCTCCTTGAGAACATCTCCTACTTCCGGAACGGGATAAAGGAGAATACATCAAGGAACTAAGGATGAGAAGTACAAATGCTCTTCCACAACGTGGGTGACTGAAGAGCTAGAGCTGTCAGGGGCACTCCCTTGGGACGACCTCTTTTGGGCAGAAATAGTAGACCCTAGCAATGTAGCCCTTCTCTTTTGAAGCAGAAATCATGCCTCTTATATAGTTGGGTGAGCCCCTTCCTTTTCCAAGTGAAGCATGACTTCACATCTTCAACTCCTAACTGAAGCGGAAAAGACTCCGAGGAAGAAGTCCTTTCGACCGGCTTACCTATTTCCCACCCCCTTGACCTGCTATATTCTCTTATAGCGATCTGACTCTTTGCCTACCGGAAGCAGCCTCTTTCGCGTCATTCTTTCCTAATGCGTGCACGGGGCTTCTAAGAAGCGCCACAGGGCACGAAAGCGATGCGAAAGCGTGAAAAAGCCCACCCTTCCATCCTCGAAACACCGGCCAGCGGGGTCCCTTTCAAGTGAACGGCGCTGGAAAGGATGCTTCGCTCCTGTAGATTAGTCAGTCGGGTCAATCAGTAGTGGTGGAATTGTCCACACCACAGGAGCAGAATGAGAAAGAGCTCAGCCAGCACAGCCCGCCGCACACGAAAGCAGCAAAGGAAGAGCGAGCGCGCTACGTACGCGAACAGCACGCTACGCTAGAACGTTATGTACCACGCAGAGAATGAACGCGAAGGCTCCAGCCCCGTGGCATCGGGTTCGCTTGCATATCTCTCGCCCCCTCGATCGCTTGAAAGCGCGTGCTCCCATAACGCTTGACTCCTTTATTCATGAAAGAAAGTGAGTCGAATTCGCTCTTCTCTTCTCTGCTGGATTAGCCTCATTGGATGCCGCAACCCATGCTTCAATCTGGTCAAGGCATTGGCATTGTTAACCAAAGACTGACCCGAACCGAGCTCTGTTGCGTCAAACTGACGCTATGTCTTTATTGATTATTGATGGAAGCTCTGAGTTCATATAGGGCTGCTGCGGTTCCTGGTTGAGTGAAGGTCTTTCTCTGTCTCAAACAGATAGAAGAACCGAGTGATCGGAAAGGCTGCCTGCCATACCATTGGGGCTCTGAAAAAGATCTTAGTCCCGTCCATCGTGATCGACGACCAACCTTCTCTCATTTAGGAGGGGTTTTCAGGTGTAGTCTTTCCAAATCCATAGGATGAAGTGAAGCTTCAAAGCTCAGAGAGAAGGGAGGATTTTTACCCTCCTCGAACCGCGTAATGAAGCAAAGTGTTTGAGGGTTGAAGCCAGTAATCTATGTAGCTTAGAATGGGTAGGTCTCTCAGAGCACTGAAAAGTCCAACTCTAAGTGTAACGCGTTCCAACATTTGTTACTTCACATCAATTCCAAGGCAAAAGCAAGAGTTTGAGGGACTAGTTAGTAGGGACTTCCCGTGCTCTCATCTTATGATAAAGGATCAGAGTCAGAGAACAAAGAGGGCCCTGACAAGCGGGCGAACCCCTAAGGAGCTAAGCCATGCCTCTTTGATTCGGAGACTGACCCGCTTCGGGAACCACGTACCCAGATTTCATATCATTCTGAACACGAAGACCGGGGCGGATCAGTGGTTTTCTCTTTTCCGAGAAGGGCTCACGCCCCTATTATATGAAATTCAGCCCTTCCGGTTGGTACCTTCACGCTTTGACCTTTCCGAAGGATGGCACTTTCTATATTTCTTTGATTTCCACTCTCGAGCTTCTATACCAACGAGAGAGGAAAGAAGTAGCGAGACTGGTACGGAGAGGATAGCAGCGGAGCTAGGTGCATTTTGTGGTGATACAAAGAAATACGTATGTCCCCTGCCGAATCCCTATCAAGGTGGGACCAACTGGCCCACCGACAGGATAAAGTGAAAGTGTGAATCCCAGATTTTCGTATATATATGTCAAAGCCAAGCTGGCTCTGATAATCTGGTTCAATTTCCATTTGCCTCTCAATGTCAGGAACGTTCACCCCGTCTCATTCTCAAATTAAAGTAATAGTTCACGAGCCCTAAAGCGCTAACGCTGCAATCAAACTAAAGCGCACAGCACAACGAGCCCTCAAAACGATCTGAGCTTGGTGGGAAGCTGTGGCATTGATCCGCCAGCTGGAAGCAAAAGGCTCTTTCCCGGGTGCAGGTGAAGGCAGAAGGTACGTAGCTCAGGTCCAGCATGCCTATAGAAAGGAGAAGTGAAAATGGGAAGTACAAACAAGGAAATTCTTCCTAGAAAGGCCAAGGTGTAATCTCAGAAAGTGGGTGGAATACCGGTCCGGGTATGCTCGATATAAGAAAATGCTATTTCAGCAATGAGAATGCCGATAATACGAGAAGCTCAGTCTGGGAAGTCTCTTTCTCAGAAGGAAGTCCCTACCAAACATGCTCAATCAGCGTCGTCAGGCGTCTTGGTTGACGTCTTGGAAATATTAGGCTGCGGCTGACGCCCAGTCCCTATTTGACGAGATTCAGCATGGTGGCATATTTTCAACGTGCGCGCTCTTTGAACATTGGGTTCGCTACCCATTGGATCATATTGCGCGTCCCGAGCTTCGATATCAACCGTGATCATTTCAACAAGATCAGGAATGGAGGTCCCTTCTGGGAATCTATTGCTGACTTGTGTGGAAAATGACCGGATGGTACCGAAGTGTACAGAGGGAGGCTAGCCTCAGTTGTCGTGGGAGGTGGGAAAAGGCGTTTGTTTGTCATAGGGAACTATGTCAAACAATGTCTTTGAAAGCCTGACCATGATTGGGCTATGAATGTCTTGCGACGCATACCCAACGATGGTACATACAATCAGCTCGCGCCTCTGAAATATGTGAGAGGTGGGACCGACGTCTCTAGCTTTGACTTATCGTCGGCTACAGACCGGTTCCCGTCTGTTATGTTATTTCAGACGATGTCGGCGCTGTTTGGTGAAGAGGTTGCCTCTGCAACTGTGGTAGCAGGGTTATCATCATCGAGGTTTTTTTTTCCTCCGTTGACGAAACGCCACTACTCACAGGTCAAGTTTGCAGTTGGTCAACCCTTAGACCTGTCATGGAGCCTCTTTTCTCTCACTCACCATTTTGTGGTGTGGTGGGCGGCGTTGCGGGCTGACCCGCATCGTCAGTCTACATTTTCGAACTATGCTATCCTCGGTGACGATGTTGTCATAGGGGATAGTAGAGTAGCGAGAGAGTACCGTCTCATCCTTCAAGGTAGGAATTTCTGCAAAGAAATCTCTACTTTCTGCCCGTGGAGGATTCTTTTTTGCCAAGAAGTTCATGTGTTGGGGAGGGTCTAAGGATTTATCACCTATTTCCTTGGCTTCTCTGTCCCCTTCTTCCTACCCCTCAGTCTCAAAAACTTCAGCATGGAAGGATAGATGCCATACGGCCGTTAGCTATTAAGTATTTCGTATATAGCTGTGACCCTCCTCTCAACCCAATCCCTTACTTGACCCTCAAAACTCACTATCGAGTTGTAACCGAAGTAGATCAAGAGAAGGGACGATGCCCAGACAGATTTGACCCAATGTCAAAGAGGCCAAAGGCTCAGAATGAGACGAGTCAGGGATCCAGAATGACTTCATTGACTGATCACCGAGCAAGAAAGACGCTTGACGCAGCATTTCAGGTCGGAAAACTCTATAAGCGTGTCATCAAGTTAGGTTAGGCCAACCTCGGAACTAGATGTGGTCACCTTTCTGATCTAAGACCACAGGCGATGGCCAGGGATCATCCTCTCAATAGGACAGAAAGAAGGAATCTTCCTAGGAAGAACCTAGACGGTTTCTGGAAGCATCCTTGACTTTGTTGTTCACAGTAGCAGCTTGCCAAGTGGGAGAATGAGGACCGTCGGATCGAGGGCATGAAGGCTATAACATAGAGTTGGAGGCCCTATTTCTGGGACATCCAGAAAAGCCATCCCATTCAAGAAGCCCCTACTTAGACCCCCGCTCCCTTCTATCCTTGATGGATCAATTGAACAACTTGACAGATTGATCTTGAATTCCGAACCGCTATAGAAGCGAACGACTTGATCGCGAACTATAGTCTTTGTTTGTTCGACTGACCGACTCGAATCGATTGGGCTTCGTTCCGGGTAGTGTTTAGTCATAAGCCTGTCTCTTTTGGTCTTCACTTGTCTGCTTTCATTCCACTCCTTTCCAACTCATTTCCGGTTCAACAATTTCAACACCGCGCCCCTTCTCCAGGGCGGCAGATGGGTCTAGAGAACCGAACTTGATCACGGTTTCCTTCCGGTTAGCAAAACTTCTCCTGAGCAATTCGCGTATCACTTGAGTAGTAGTACGAAACCTTAAGAAAAGGTGATCTACTAGTTGATTCAAGGAGGATCCGTTGAAGAGTGTCTGTTGTCTCGGTAGGGAAGAGTACAATCTTTTCCAGCACCGGTGCAATATGAAAGAGTCCTTTAGAATTCGTTAGAATACGAATGAGATCAAAAACGCTCTGCCGAGGCTCGAGTAGAAGAAGAGGTACTTGAACAGAGGGCCGTGGAAGGCCAAGGACAGGGGGTCGTGGAAGTGTTTCGAGCTTGACTAATAGATAAGGGTGGCAAGCTTTAGAGAGTAGGGGCGAGAGTAGTGCTCTTGCTCTAGTCTTTCTTGCCTTAAAGGGACACGCCAAGGCAGTAACGGTATGAGATTCGAGCTAGCAGGACGAAAGAATAAATCAGACTTCTGGCCGGAAAGGGAACTAAGCAAGAGAGAGTTGACCGTTGACAGGGCAAGACAGGCAGCTCTAGATGGAAGAAAAGAAAAGTAGAGAACCGTATTCGTGGATAGACCAAGCAAGGGATACTGAAATAGATTCATGATGGCGACTCCTACTTCTTGTGTCTTAACTATCGCTGACGGATATGCTTAACACATGCTTTTCGATCTCTTTCTATGAGCTATGAGTGAAATCCATTCGGATTTATGCTTCTATAGGAACGGTGATTCATCCAGATGATAAGGGAAAGACTGATGCGAGACCTGGCTGGAGCAAGTAATACCGAGCCTTTTTTATTGCTTGTTATACTATAGAAAGATCAACCTAATGTCAAATCATTCATTCTTGTCTCTCCTTGGAGACCTCTGCTTCCTCCTTACTCACCCGACTCAGACTGTCGGGCAAGGATTCTGGTTGACCTACTACCTACTATCTATCTTCTACATTTTATATATTTGACTTGAGAACTAGACTATAGGCTAGGCTTGGTCGGTTTACTTTCTTCTTTCCCGTCTTCCTCCGAACCTACTTCTCCTTACTTGCTAGGCAGATAATCTTTGAACATGTCTTCTTTTCCTTCCGCACCATCACCATTAGAGCTCCCATGTCGTCATAAATCCAATCTGTGGTCGCTTCTCCTGCAAAACCGAAGAGGATGATCTCCTCTCTCGTAGCACTAAGAAGTGGAAAGGCCGCTCATCGGGAGATTTTGTTGGCTGTTATGTCCCAGGTTATAGACATAGAACCAGTGGAAGGGATCCACTAATGCAATCCCAACTAGTTGGGGTGACATATCTTGAAAGGATACCCCTTTTTTGTAAGGAGAACTCTCCGATCGCTCGGATGATGAAGAAGAAAGGAGGCCAAGTCTGAAAGTCTGACGGAAGCATCTGCGGACTCAGAGAAGAAAGGTCCATGGCCTAGGGTCACTATCACCAAAGAGGAGTGCATAAGTTTATGGAAGCCCTGGCGTAGAGCCCTTATCAAAGTCCTGGGGAAGTTCAGATATTGGAGCAGAAAGTTTCTGAGCTTTTGGGACTGGAGCTTGGCTTTGAAATGATCGATCATGGGTTATTTCTGGTTAGAGTCTATAAGGACTATCTCCATGTCCTTCCTAATGGTCCCTGGGTGGAAAGAGGGCATTATTTCACTGTTTGCAAGCGGAGACCGAACACAACCATCAAAGTCTTTTTCATCTACCTTAGTCTGGGTGCGTCTCCCAGAGATCCCGATTTCATTTGTTAATGAACCTGATCTTAGTGGGAAGAAACTGGTCAAAGCAGTCCGGGCTGATCAATGCACAGTGGATTCCTCTAGGGGTCTATATGCACGTGTGTGTGGAGGTAGACTTGAAAAAACAAAGAGTTCCCAGTTTTGTCTTAATGATGACATCCAGAGGGTCGAATACGAAGGCTTGCATCTTATATGCTTTTTAGTTTGGGGAATATGGCCACCGGATAGAGCTTTGTCCGAAGCTTCACACTTTTCTTTTCCTTCCGATCTTTCGACCATCGGGCCTTTAACATAGAGGGGAAATCGTGTGTGCCTGTTATAAGGACACCTTTTTTCCATGTCTTTCTCCGATCCGGGGGCGCTCGGGAAAACAACCTCAGGACGCGGATTCTCAAAGCGAGTATCCAATCCCTTTTTTCGGGTAAATCAATCCAACTCTAACGGAAATAAAATGACCAAAGTTCTAATCTGAGAACTTCGATAGAGGCACTCACTCTAAGTCAAAGGGTCAACTCCCCTAAGAAAAGGCATGGATTCGGAAGTACTAAGGACTCAGGTTTCCACAGTTTCCAATTCGCATGAATTCAACTCTTCCTATTCCTAGCCTAGCAGAGAGGAAGCTACCCCCATTCGTTCCCTGGGTGATGGAGAAAATGTTCGGATGTTCACAAGTCTTCACCGTCAATCAAGCTCCCCCTGAGATTCGGGGATAGGAAAACTAGCAGGAAGAATATTACGCTTCAAGAGAAGTGGAACTCAAGCTTCCTTACAGACTGATTTTCTGACCCGGATGAGGATTATACAGAAGATGATGTCAAAGACTCAACGCTTCCTCCCCTTTCAGAAAGACTGTCCTACCCGAGGGTTAGTAGCTAGCGAACCCCCCAAACTAATTAGCATTCCTGCCTACCGCTACACGTGGGCGCAGGAAGCTATTTCAATCGGTTTCAAACCTAGCAAAGAGCGCAGAAGTGAGACGGATTCAATTACCTTGGATCCTAACCCTACATGCGTCAGAGGGCTCGCCCGTATTCCGGTCGCTGGTTCAGAGCCAAGCCCTTATTGCGTGCCTCCGGGAAATAGTTATTATAGAGCATCCTCCTGTGACTCAAAGACTCAATTTCCTTTGGTATTGGCTGATGATAGGGTTAACGAGAGAATTCCTATTTCTGACCGCGGAGTGGGTACTCTAATCATTCAATTCTCAACCCTTTTCTTTTTTGTGGATTGAAATTCCACTACAAAAGTCTCTTTCTCGGCCTAGTGGCTTTGTGGGATTTGAACTCTGTCTCTTTTTTTTTACCTAGCTGGTGTAATAAAAAAACTCCTTTGTTCATAGGAATTACAGAAAGCTTTTGAGGATTGTTCCTAGGTCGGAACTCGTTCACCTCTTCTTTTTGTTTTCTCCTAGGTTTCCTTTTCCCTCCTCGAATCTCTCAATCAGAACCTGGAGATGAACCAATGAATGACTATAGACGAGAGTATGCAGGATGGAACCATCTTTTAGGGTACAAAACCGATTATCTTATAATATCAAAGGGGTTCGTGAATAAGATGTCCTGCGCTCGGACTTAGAGTGACACCGATAAAGCAGACAACCTGGAGGGAATTCCTCACAAAGAGGAAAGCCTGATTGAGAAAGTATACGATTTTCCACCGTCAATGAATTCAATAGAATCGTATTAATAAGAAATTCGAGGTCCTATAGCGTCACGGCCGAGAATGAATGTGAAAATAAGATGAAAGAATCGTGTGATACTATAGCTAGCTACGATCCCCTACAAGAGGAATCACTCGACTTAGCCCTTTGGCGGTCTCTTCTCTAAGAAGTAGTACTAGGACTTTGGCCTGAAACTCTTCTTCTTTACCTAAAAAAGAAGTAAGTGAATCTGGAAGTTAGTCCGCTCCGTTAAGGCTTCTTCCTTTCTTTTCTAGGCTTTCTAGCCCTATAAATCAGTCCACTAGAAATGGATGCGTGAAAAATCAAGAATCTTTCTTCAGAAAGAGTAGGAGAAGTTGGCACGTCTTTCACTTGGCTACGAAACTATGCCCCTCTCGAAAGAAAAAAGTCGAAAAAACAGCAGAAAAGAGAAGAGCGGAAACAGCGGATGCTAACACTGGCATCTCTCTCAAGAGTCAAATCCCCTATTCGCTTCCTGGTCCCAGCTCGACAGCAATTCTTGTGAATGAATCAGGGGAATCGCCTTTTTTTTCTCTACGCCTTGAACCTGGTCTTTCTCGCCTTTCACCGAGTGTAGGATCAAGCCCTTCTACTAGCCCTCCAAGAGCAATATCGGTGGCACTCGGGATCTACTCTACTTTAGTGACGATAGGACGACGAATCAAAATCAAGCTTCCTTCCCCTTAGGACTCAGGGCCTTCCTTTTCAAGCAGGGTGGTGGGTAGGGTCGAGTGAAAGACATCGCTCGCACCAGGAACTTCGCAGCCATCCCAGCTTGCGTTAGTTACAGGGTCCGATCCCTAACTCTACTCAATTCACGATTGACTTAGTGCTTGTCTATTTAGCGCTAATTGCTTTCTGAGAGCACTGACAGGGCTGAACTCGTAACAAGACCCAGATTCTTTTTAGATAATCAAAGATCCCTCGCGGCTCCCTGCCCCATGAATCAAGGTAGGCAGCAACGAGCCGGGATCCCACTCCCCAAGAAGCAAAAAGGAGTTGCAGCGCTTGATCGGACAGATCCATTTCTCTGGCAGTTCATTTCCAACTTTGCAGGGCAAATCCAGCCTTTCGCCCTACTGCTCAAGACAACAGAGGATGAAGAGTTTGTTTAGGACGAGAGCCATGTCCCAGTCTTGCAACGAATCAAGAATGACCTCTCTGAGGCACCAGTTCTAATACCTCCTCGGCCCGGAGAACCGCTATGGCTATACATATCATCAGCCTCAAACGAGTCGTTGGGAGCATTCTGATCGCAGAAGAACAGAGATGGTAATGAACAAGCAAGATATTCTTTGAGCAGGGTCCCGCAAGGACCGGATCAAAACTATTCCCCGGTCGAAAAGATGTGCCTATGTCTGTACTTTGCTGCGGTCAAAGTCATTCTAATTTGCCAAGGCAGACCTTCATCATCGCTCGCACAACACAAGTCAAGCTTAGCCGCCTTTCCCTTTCATTCTTCGGGTGGTCTGTGATCTTCCATGCACGGATTCAAAGCATAGAATCGAAACTGGTTACCTTCCTGTACTGGTCTGAGATCTCTGCTCTGACTCTATTCCTAGAGCTTTGGATGGACAAGTTGCCAAATGCAACTAAAAGAGAGACCGCAGGTGGTGTACCACAAGCAAGAAGTCGGACTCCATTATCACGACAGTAACTTAGAAGGGGTTCATCCTCCTGCCAACGTTGAATTGGCCAATGCAACGTATATGACTTGAAGCTCTCACCATCAATCCTGGCATAGAATAGTTCTTCAATAATGGAAAGTCAAATCATATGAATCAAATTGGGATTCATATCATGCTCTCAAGCCCACGGGGTCCTTCTACCCTGTTCATGTGACACATGACATGTATAGGCATTCCGAAACCAACCGGTTGAGAGGTCTCGCCGAGCCTTCTCTACTGTACTCCCCAACCGCACCACCTGGGGAAACCAAGCGAAAGAAGACAAGATCGAATCGGAATGTCTCGTGCTCGTCTCGTTGAATGGACACAAAAGACTGCTTTCCTCTTAGCCGTTGATTCTAAACTCTCCTTCCCTTGAATTCGCTTCCTCCCAACAAGCTTCATCTCTCTCTTTCATCGGCGAACAATAAAGCACGGTGGGATGCATTGACACGACTCCACCTATTTCATAGCGAGATGCCTCTTGGCCGTCTCTCTTCCTTTTTTGAGGAGAGAGCAAGAAGAAGAGAATTCCATATTGCGAGCTTCCTTCTCTTGCTGCCAGCTTCTTTTTCAGTAGGCCCGGAATCCGGTACCTCCAACGTCACTCTCCCCGAGGTCTCTCGCCGAAGTGTTCGCATTGGAAAAATTTCCCCCAAAGTAGAAAACAAGCAAAAAACTAGAGGTGGTCCTAAAAACCAGTCACATACATATGTTGGTATTGTTCGTGAGCTGCTTGACGGAGAAAGGGCTCGTCTTATAGTGTGTTATCGCGTATCGGTGATTTTCATTGGGTCACAATTTTCTCCCACCTATCCGCGAGAAATTGAACTAGGGATCTGTGACTTTCTCGTTTTGAGGAGTGTGCTTTCCTAGTTTCGTGAGTGAAGGTGTAATCTCTTAATTAATGTATCTGTTGTTAGTAGGTGCATCCTGGGTTGTCTCCCTCCAGCTTTCCACTCTGGTTGTTCTTGATCTCTTCCTTCCCCTCTGAAGTTCATTTTCTTTCTCTGGAATCTTGGATTCCCTCCGTTTCAGCTTCAAGGATCAGTTCGGGAGAGACTATGAAAAGCTTCCATTTTGTGGGCATCTTCCTATTCCACAATTGCTCGTTCCAACCCTTTTTGGGAGGGTTCATCCAAGTCAATCTGCGAGGGTTTTCCTGGAGAGGGAGTGGAACCGGCTCTCCTGGGCAGAATCCACGGCCAAGGACTCGCCCATTCACACGACAATGATCAACCGACGGGGAGTTTCTCCTGACCTCTTGCGATCCCCCTTCCATCGAGCTCCTTTGCTTCTAAAGTACTACTTTCATTATTCTGCCCCGCTTCGTCGACTGAGCCAATATCTTTCGATACCTCCCCTG